AACGTATAATTAGATCGGGTAATCATTCAAATTAAGAACATAAGCTCGTTGCTTTTTATTTCTCTAGAATTGGAGCCCTAGAGCTCTATCCATTTATTCATTCGACCCGACTTGAAATTGATTTTGTTCCACATCAAGAATTCAAACAAGCTTTTGAACCCATCAGGTAAAAATATTCCCCGAATTCCCCATTGATACGACATGCTGTTTTTTCCATTCATTCCTTTCAGGATCAGTCGTGGTCTTACAAACTCTACCAATAGTATGGACGAATCTGTTACTTCATACAAATGTGTAAAAGATGCTAGCCGCACTTAAAAGCCGAGTACTCTACCATTGAGTTAGCAACCCGAATAAAAAAAAGAATTAGTATGTGCAGATACAATCAGAATCAAAAACGAAATGGAATTGCACGACGTAATCAAATAAAATATCAAATGGAATCAAATAAAAAAAAAAATGGATATACCGTCTCTTGTATCTTATGTTATCCCTTCTTAGATTATCTATTTTTTTTTTGAATCAAAATTTTTATATCACACAAAAGTCACTTCTTGTATCACAGAAAATCCAATGAGCCCATCATGTGAATTGAATGAAGTAAAATAAAAAAAAAACCAAGTCTATGAAGCGGAGATAACTAGATCTATTTATCCACAATCGGATTATATTTGTTTGATCCACTGTTGTCAATATGAATGTGAATAGTGAAAAACGAATACAATGGAGAACACAAAAGAATAAAAAAAAAAAAAAATAGAAATAACAATTTCAATTGAATATCTTTCTTTTTTTATTTATATTTCATTATTCAATTTAATTAGTCAATTGAAATAAATAGAAATAGGAAAATATATATATATAATATATAAGAATTAAAATGAAAAAAAGAGAAAATAAATAAAAAAAGAAAAAACTACGGAGTTGTGTTGGATTGGCACGATAGAGATAATGAACATAAATAGAAAAAAAAAAGTGTAGGCGAAAGAATAAATTAAGGTAAGGAAGAAGTAAAGTAGAAAAAAATCTCGGGTTTATTCAATCAATAAATAAATATAAGTAGAATAAACAAGCGTAATCCCTTGTGTTTTTTTATTTGTTCATAGATTTCCAACAAAAACCAACCCATTGATGGTAATGTCCAAATTTTTGATTTCTAGTATAAAACCAATTATTTCATTTATTCACTTGATTGATCTTTAATAAATAAGTGTAGTAGAACAAGAGAGGGGGGAAATAATAGAGAAAAGGTTATCCAAAGCTATAGACAAGTCATCCACACCCTCTTTTTTTTTTTATTTCATTAATTGAATTTTTCGGTTATTGATTCAGGTCAAATTCCGTAAAAACCGCAGCCCTCTTTGAAATATCATGAACAGTTCCTGTAGGTTGAGCACCTTTTTCAAGAAAATATAGAATTGCAGGAACATTTAAATAGGTTTGATTCTTTATCGGATCATAAAAACCCACTTTACGAAGATCTCTTCCCTCTCTTCGGGATCGAACATCAATTGCAACGATTCGATAAACGGCTCATTGGGATAGATGTAGATTAACAATACCCCCCCCAGAACCGTATAAGAAGTTTTCTCCTCGTACGGCTCGAGAAAATTTGAAGTTATGTATATGTATAGAATTCTAATTAATGTAAAATAGATCCATAGATTATCAAATCAATTAGACTATGATTTCATTTTTTTTTTTTATTCTTTTCCAAAAAAGAAATAAAAAAAAAAAATTCTTATTTGTATCCTCATAACTCAAGTTGGGTAACTCTCACTCAAAGGAAAACCTTTAAGCATTTCATTTATTGAGCCGTCTATAACCCCCTTTTTGCCTGTCTCCTTTAGAATCTATTCTATTCTTCATTCTGATCTAGTTTAGTTATTGAGACAATTAACAAGTTTAGTTATTAAAACAATTAAAAAAGGTATTTCCTTGTTCCGGGATCCTTTATCTTTGCTTTGAATCATTGGGTTTAGACATTACTTCGGTGATCTTTAATCCTTTCAAAATGGCAGCAACATACCATTTTTTGTGATTTCTTTTTATCAAAGAACCATATGAATGATTGATTCTCGCGTGATACACTTTTGATCAAAAGAGTTTTCCTAATTCCAACAAATTTGATGTTTGAATTTGAAACTTGCTTGAATTGGATCCTTTCGATTTCTATATCGAAAATATACTTACGAAGTTGTTTCAACTTATTGATTGACACTAACCCTAGATCTCCGCCCCTGATAAATGAATTAATACTTTCTACTCGAGCTCCATCATGTAATATTTACATTCAAACTTCCCCAAAATGAAATGAGGGTTATAGTGGAACAGAACAAACGATGTCGAGCCAAGAGCATCTTCATTCCTATATATAAAAGAAAATGGTGGATGTAAGATAAGAATCCACAGTTGATCATGTCCTTCAAGTCGCACGTTGCTTTCTACCACATCGTTTTAAACGAAGTTTTACCATAACCTCTAGTTTCTTGGAACTGGTATGTAATTGATTCAATTATGGAATCATGAATAGTCATTGGTTTAGTTGGTACATAGTTATCTATACTGTTATGAATGGGTAGTTTCTTAAAAAGTATCAGCAAGAATTCCATTTTTTTTTTAAACCCACATTTTCTTTTAGATATTGGATGAATACAATTTTTTGTATGAATGCAATATTTATTTAATATGAAATGGAATATATATATTATTCTTTTTTTTTTTTTTATTTCTATAAATTTAGAAAAAATTACGAATAAATAAGAAATACGTTCTTTTTGAATCCGCATTTTCAAGTTTCTTGATAGGATGGATTCGCCAGTTTAACACTTCTTCAAGTACCAAGGATTCATAGGAAATCATTCAAAATAATTGATTGAAAGTTTTCTACCTCGATATTATTATTTGACTAAAGTTTTCCAATAAGGGAAGGGACATTTTATTATCTTTTATTATCATAAAAAAAACCTATTCGAATTAACCCATCAATGATTTAAAACAAATAGATAGATCAAAAACAAATCCAATTTTTTTTGACTCTAAATTATTTTAGCCTAAACCGGTCTTAAGAGACTTAATCCCATTGATTCAATTCAATTAGTACCAAAAACGCAAGCCCTTCGTATTTATAATTCCACATAATTCCACATAAATCCACAGAAATAAAATAATCAAGTTGCACACACCATTTAAGGGATAGAGAATAAGAGAGGCTTTCACATTTCGATTTTGAATTAAAATGACATCATGGAAAATATATGAGACGTAAGGTTTTTTTATGAATAACGAATTTCAAATATGAATATGAAAGATATGGACATACGATGAAAAGCCCGTCCTACTTTTTTTTTCATTAAAAAAGTCTTTTTTTTTTTATCTATGTTCCCATCTTTTACCTAGATAAAAAATGGATTCAATTCCATCTACGTCTTATGGTATTTAAACTCGATTAAATTTGTGAAAAAAATATGATTTAGAGACGAATCAAAAATAAGAAAAATAATGATAAGAAAGAAGAATCACATTCTATCTAATATTAGACTCTTAAACAGAAGGTTGTTCAAAAAAGGCAATCTTTTTTTGATATGATAATTTTGATATGATTATATCATATATAATATTATGGAATATTATGATATATAATATCATAATACTATGATATATATAATACGCATACTCTGGGACGGAAGGATTCGAACCTCCGAATAGCGGGACCAAAACCCGTTGCCTTACCACTTGGCCACGCCCCATTTCTATTCAAGACTAATAAACACTAATATTGTTATTGGTTGTTCGTCAATTCCAGTCCAAATATTGATAGAATCAATTAGATTGTTGCTAGGATTTTGATACGTGTAGATATCGAATGAAACTGAATTTATTGATCATTAGATATAATTCAATTAAGATATTGTATGAAAGTAGGATTTCTTTTATATCTATTTTGATTTGAGAATGGAAGGATTTTTGATTGGCTGAGTTCAAATCAAAGAAAAGAAAGGTTTTTTGACCTACCTTATGTTATTCATTTTTACCTTATCCCTTATATCAATAATAAGATATTAATAACTCAATCAACTCAAAAAAAAATTATCTTCAAGAACAAAATGTTTGTTATGCTTAATATTTTAAGTTTAATCTGTATCTGTCTTAATTCTGTCCTTTATTCAAGTAGCTTTTTCTTAGCCAAATTACCCGAGGCCTACGCTTTTTTGAATCCAATAGTAGATATTATGCCAGTAATACCTGTGTTCTTTTTTTTATTAGCTTTTGTGTGGCAAGCTGCTGTAAGTTTTCGATGAGATTTTTCATACTGTCCTAGAAAAATTCATGATTTACTCGAAAAAAAAATTCTAACAATTTCTAATATAAGATCAGATAAGTCTTACATACAGTCTGAACCGTTAAGTTAAATATTGAAATTCTTGTATAGCTGTGCTAAATCTAGATCACTCTCATTTTCTTGTTATAACTTTTTTTTCCATTGAACGACCCTATTAGAGTCCCCCACAATATATAATTGTGGGTATAAAAGAAAATTTTCATTAATAAACAACTCAACTCTGATTTTCTGAAATTTTTTTTTTTTTTCTAGAAATCACTTCATTTCTTGGTGTCAAAAAATAGGGTATGCAGTATAAAAATAGAGAATCTATTCTCTTTTTTTTTTTGAAAAAAAAAAAAATGCTATTGGAGATTGTGTAATGCTTACTCTAAAACTATTTGTTTATACAGTAGTGATATTCTTTGTTTCTCTCTTCATTTTCGGATTCCTATCTAATGACCCGGGACGTAATCCTGGACGTGAAGAATAAAAAATCAGATTTTTGTTTTCCTTGCTTGATTTGCAAATTTTTATCTATTCCACATCTTTCTTTAACTATATATAAAATAAAAAAAAAAAAATACCAAGTCATCGACAGAAACGGAAAGAGAGGGATTCGAACCCTCGGTACGAAAAACGCGTACAACGGATTAGCAATCCGACGCTTTAATCCACTCAGCCATCTCTCCCCCAATTGAAAAATGAAAAAGAATAATTACTATGATACATTAAGTAAGGCTTGAAAAAAGCCCTTCTTTATCTCTCTTTATTATTTTATTATATCTTTATTATTTATTATATAGATAGCTATATAAAGCTATATATAGATAATATATATCTAAAAACTTTTATCAGAAATTCCAATTCCATTTAGATTTTAAATAAAGTAAGGGCTCAAAAGAGATATCTACAATCCAATATTTGAATATATAAATACCAATCTATTAAATGTTAATAAATAAAATTTTGAATAAATTAAGAAAATAAAAAAAAAAATGAAAATATATATATATTAAATAATAAATCAAATCAATAAAAGTACCTTGTTTATTTCGTCCGAAAAGTCCCTTTTTATTTCCACGGCCTGGCCTGGTCAGTACCTAGCCGGGCTTTTTTTTTTGTTCCAATGAATCGTAGAAAAAATGATTTATTTTATTTGAAAACTCAAAATTCTTTTGAAATAAAATAACAAAAATCGAAACAACAATCATATCATAAGAAGGATTATTTCGATTCCTATGATACAGAATCAAATGATAGAGAATCAAAGTGTCATTTCTTATTATTCTTTCTTTTTTTATTTACTTTTTTTTACTGGAATAAAAAAAACTTATCATTTAATTAGTTAAATGAGTCCTCGTTTACTAATCTCATTAGTCTTCCTGATAAAAATATGTCAACGCTCTCATTTTCATGATTTTTTTTCTGATCCTATTTTTTTATTACTTATTACTAGGACCTATTTTTGTGTTCGACAAAAGGTCGATTTATATGCAATAATAGCATTGTAGCGGGTATAGTTTAGTGGTAAAAGGGTGATTCGTTCTATTAACCCTTTAATAGTTAAAGGGTCTTTCGTTTGATTTATATTTCGATCAAAAACTTTATTTCTTAAAAGGATTTAATCCTTTTCCTATCGATGAAAAATTCGAGGAAAAATAGAAATTCTCGTGATTTGTATCCAAGAGTCCGTTATAAATTGAAAAAATTGGATCATGAAATTACGAAACATAATTTATTTTTGAATTGGATCCATACTTCCAATTGAACGAGTAAGGAATCCATGGATAAAGGTAGAAAGAACGGTCTATTTCTAATCGTAACTAAATCTTCAATTTGAGATTTATATAAGGGAGATTGAAGCAAAACAAAATAGCTATTAAACAATGTCTTTGGTTTACTAGAGACATCGACAGATTATATTGTTTTAGCTCGTTGGAAACAAAAAAGACTTTTCCTAAGGATTATTTCAAATAGAAATAGGGAACGAAGTAACTAGAAAAGATTGTTAGAATCCTCTTTTCTTCTATAGGGATCATCTATAAAGCAGGTCCTTTTGAATGCATTCAGACAGAAAGGCTGACATAGATGTTATGGGTAGAATTTGTTTTTTTTTTCGTTTACATCTTTTTTTTCCATCTTCCATAAAGGAGCCGAATGAAATCAAAGTTTCACGTTCGGTTTTGAATTAGAGACGTTCAAAATGATGAATCAACGTCGACTATAACCCCTAGCCTTCCAAGCTAACGATGCGGGTTCGATTCCCGCTACCCGCTTATCTTATATATTTTATCTTCTATTTTTTTGATTAAAATGATATCGTAATTTTATAGATTTATTATTTTTTGATTACTATATTTCGAAATTCATAATAGACAAATATTTTTGAATTGATTCATTTCAAATTAGAATATTTTCATTCTATTTTAGAATATAAAAAATTATTATTATATTATATATTATATAAAGTACTCTATATTATTTTTTTAAATAAGATAATTGAATTAATATAGAATAAAATGAATCTAGAATTACTATAAATCATAATAAGATAAATTTTACAATTCAATTGTAAATTCAATTAATGGAATGCATCATTGAATTGAATAAGCAATTTCCGGAATTCGTGCACATCTTTTTTTTTTATGAACAAAAGATGTGCAAATAAGAAAAAAAATAGGAGTGAAA